TATAGTAAAAGGATTGGGCCGAATAAGGGTTTTGCATAGATATTCAATCTACAAGCAAAATCCTAAATCAAAAATCGAAGACTAAAAAACGTAAAAGTTTATTTGGTTGTGCTGAATCCACAATTAATCCTATGGATCTCTAGGATTGGTGTAGTCTTATATACATATCGCGTAGCTTAGGACCGAGGATAGCGAGTCAAGTATAAGAGCCCCTTCTACCCATCCTGTATATTGTCCTTTTCTTCTGTTTTTTATATTCCAACGAAAAGAAAAAAGGCGCTATCTGAGAGATAGCGTGAAGTGCGGATTTTTACAAAGGATAATCTTTTATTTCTCACTTGTTTTTAGTTAATTCCCTTTAGGGAAAAAAATTTGCAAATGACTTTTCATCGAATGACTATTCATCTATTTTTTTTCATGCAAATAGGGGACAAGAAAGCTCTATGGAAAAATGGTGGTTTCATTCGATGTTGTATAAGGAGGAGTTAGAGCATAGGTGTGAGCTAAGTAAATCAATGGGCAGTCTTGATCCTATTGACAATACGAGTATAAATTCTACAGAAAAAAACATTCATAGTTGGAGTAATGGTTTTAGTTACAGTAATTATGATCTTTTATTCGGTATCTGGGACATTCGAAATTTTCTCTCTGATGAAACTTTTTTAGTTAGGGATAGTCAGGGGGAAACTTATTCCATTTATTTTGATATTGAAAATCAGATTGTTGAGATTGAAAATGATCATTCTTTTTATAGTTCACTCAAAAAAAAAATTTCTAATTATTGGAATTCTAGTTATGTGAATGGATCTAAAAGTGACGATACCCATTATGATCTTTACATGTACGATACTCAATCTAGGTTGAATAATCACATTAATAGTTGTATTGACAGTTATCTTCATTCTCAAATGTGTATTGAGAATTCTGTTTTAAGTGATAGTGACAATTACATTTTGGATGAAAGTCAGACTACCACTAACACAAACGGTAGGGATAAGAATCTTGAGGTAACTAAAAAATACAGGAATTTGTGGATTCAATGCGAAAATTGTTATGAATTAAATTATAAGAAATTGTTGAAATCAAAAATGAGCATTTGTGATGAATGCGGATATCATTTGAAAATGAGTAGTTCAGAGAGAATCGAACTCTCGGTTGATCCAGGTACTTGGGATCCTATGGACGAAGACATGGTCTCAACGGATCCCATCGAATTTCATTCGGAGGAGGAACCTTATAAAGATCGCATTAATTCTTATCAAAAAGAGACAGGGTTAACTGACGCTGTTCAAACAGGTATAGGTCAACTAAATGGCATTCCTGTAGCAATTGGGGTTATGGATTTTAAGTTTATGGGAGGTAGTATGGGATCCGTAGTAGGAGAGAAAATAACTCGTTTGATTGAGTATGCTACTAATCAAAATATACCCCTTATTATAGTGTGTGCTTCCGGCGGGGCGCGCATGCAAGAAGGAAGTTTGAGCTTGATGCAAATGGCTAAAATTTCGTCGGCTTTATTTTATTATCAATCAAATAAAAAGTTATTCTATGTATCAATTCTTTCATCTCCTACTACTGGAGGCGTGACAGCTAGTTTTGGTATGTTGGGAGATATCATTATTTGCGAACCCAATGCCCACGTTGCGTTTGCGGGTAAAAGAGTCATTGAAGAAACATTGAATACGACAGTACCTGAAGGTTCACAAGAAGCTGAATATTTATTCGATAAGGGTTTATTCGATCCAATTGTACCACGTAATCCTTTAAAAGGCGCTCTAAGTGAGTTATTTCGGTTGCATGCTTTCTTTCCTTTAAATAAAAATTCGACCGAGCGGTAAGGTCAAATTCTTTCTTTTTTTTGTGGCAAAAAGGATAATTAGTTATTGTACTCAATCAAAGTAAAAATGATAAAGAATCAATCATAATAGAATAGTGGGGGGGGGGTTCATGGTTGCCATACTAATTCTATAACTATATAGAAAGAATAAAAAGTTGATTATCAAACATATATTTTTGTGTGTCGAAGGCTAATTAAGTTTATTTAGTTAGTTCTACATTTCTTGAACTTAGTATATACTATACTCACTTGGATATAATTAGTATAATTATATAGAATTAGAATTCTAATGAAGTTAAGATAATTTTAGAACAATATAACAAACAGGTACAAATAGTCAATCGAGGTACCCATTCTATGACAGATATAAACCTTCCCTCTATTTTTGTGCCTTTCGTAGGCCTAGTATTTCCGGCAATTGCAATGGCTTCTTTATTTCTTCATGTTCAAAAAAACAAGATTGTTTAGGCTGGATGGTTAGGCCAAATAATCTTTTTCAAGACTTCGACTTGATTGAATCATAACACGGATATCCTTTGATATTGGAAAGTGGAATATTATATAATGCGTGATTTCTTTCAAACATAAGTGCAAGAACTCTTATGTATACGAAACCTTATATAGCGAGAAATTCATTTGAACTCTTTTAAAACCAACAGCCGGTCCGTGAGAAAGTAAATGCTTGTAGATATCTAGGGCGGGGTCATCTGAAGGGGACGTTCTTATTTTCGAGCGAACGGAATTACCCCCTACAGGTTTACATTAGAATAGTGCTAGTTGATGAGCGTTACTTCAAAAACGTAGCGTTAAGTAAAGTATAAGTGAAATTCATTTTTGTTATTCTATCAATTCAAATTAAATGTAACTAGATTAGTATGAATTGGCAATCAGAACGTATACGGATAGAACTTATAAGGGGGTCGCGAAAAACAAGTAATTTTTGCTGGGCCTTTATCCTTTTTTTAGGTTCATTAGGGTTTTTATTAGTTGGAACTTCCAGCTATCTTGGTAGGAATTTGATATCTTTATTTCCCTCTCAACAAATCATTTTTTTTCCGCAAGGGATCGTCATGTCTTTCTATGGGATCGCGGGCCTCTTTATTAGCTCCTATTTGTGGTGCACAATTTCGTGGAATGTAGGTAGTGGTTATGATTTATTCGATAAAAAAGAGGGGATAGTGTGTCTTTTTCGTTGGGGATTTCCGGGAAAAAATCGTCGTATCTTCCTCCGATTCCTTATAAATGATATTCAGTCTATCAGAATAGAACTTAAAGAGGGTCTTTCTCCTCGGCGTGTGCTTTATCTAGAAATCAGAGGTCGGGGGGCCGTTCCTTTGACTCGTACTGATGAGAATTTAACTCCACGAGAAATGGAACAAAAAGCCGCCGAATTGGCTTATTTCTTGTGCGTACCGATTGAAGTATTCTGAACTGAACCGAAGAACGTCCATTCGAATCAAAGCAAACGCATATTTTATGGATATATGGAACATAAAAAAAAGAAATTTATTGATTTTTTTTCAATATTTTGAATTGATAGGTTAGAGACAAATAGCTCATGTAAATGAATTATCTCTCTCGATGTTTCGTTTTCTCCCTTCTTTCGCTCTCGTCTCTTTACTTTAATGAATGACCCAACATTTTGATTTCTTATAACGATAATTATCGAAGTTCTGTCTTATTTTGCTACCCCCTTTTTGTTTTGATCATAACATTCAGAAAATTTTCTCAATTGTTCAGTCAACGTATTTTTTTGCAATATTTGGAGAGTTTTTTGTCTCGAAATCCGAATTCATTATTCATTAACTAAAGCGGGTTCGGGGATTCATCTAAAGGACGAAATTGCTTAGAATTTGACCAGGTGAAATAGCTGGAAACTTTTTTTATTATTTTCGCATTGGAATTCTGTATTCTTGTAAGATTCTTCAAAATTATCAAGGACTAATTACCGAATCACAAAAAACAGAGAATGATTCGATACCTTGGAATCGAACTCATTTTGGTGAAACATAAAAGATTGGATCGCATAGAGTCGACGAATGAGGCCACTTAAAAAATTAACTTAACAATTTCTAAATAAAAAAAAAATGGCAAAAAAGAAAGCATTTTTTCCCCTGCTATTTCTTGTATCTATAGTCTTTTTACCCTGGTGGAGCTTTCTAGCATTTAATAAAAGTCTGGAATCTTGGGTTACTAATTGGTGGAATACCAAGCAATCCGCAACTCCTTTTAATCATATTCAAGAAAAGAGTCTTTTAGAAAAATTCATAGAATTCGAGGAGCTCTTACTGTTTGACGAGGTGATAAAGGAATACCCGGTAAAAAAACTTCATATAGGAATCCATAAAGAAACGATTCAATTGATCAAGCTGCACAATGAAGATTGTATACATACAATTTTGTCCTTCTCGACCAATATAATCTGTTTCGTTATTCTAAGTGGTTATTCTTTTATAGGTACTGAAGAACTTATTTTTCTTAACTCTTGGGTTCAGGAATTCCTATATAACCTAAACGACACAATAAAAGCATTTTCTATTCTTTTATTAACCGATTTGTGTATCGGATTCCATTCGCCGCACGGTTGGGAATTAATGATTGGCTCTATCTATAAAGATTTTGGATTTTCTCATAACGATCAAATTATATCTGGCCTTGTTTCTACTTTTCCAGTCATTCTAGATACAATTTTGAAATATTGGATCTTCCGTTATTTAAATCGTGTATCCCCATCACTTGTAGTGATTTATCATTCAATGAATGACTGAAAAAAAGGTCTACTGATATTAATTCAATTAGATATTAACCCAATTAGAGTGTTTGGTACTTTAGGCATAAGAATTCCAAATCGTACTGACTCTTTCTACTCTTCAGGGCAGGAAGGTCCTCCTATATTCCAGTAAGATTATTTCAGCAAATAGCATAATCGTGGATAGGGAGCTATACTAGCGACCTACCCAATTTATTGTAGAAATTTTGGGATCAAAAATTGGACCATGCAAACTATAAATACCCTTTCTTGGATAAAAGAACAGATTACTCGATTCATTTCCGTATCACTCATTATATATATAATAACTCCAGCATCTATTGCAAATGCGTATCCCGTTTTTGCACAGCAAGGTTATGAAAATCCCCGAGAAGCGACCGGTCGTATTGTATG